AAAAATTAAAATTCCGCTCAGATCCGTTTGTGAAAGAATAGGATTAATAAGAAACATAACGAATTTGGAACCACTAAAAAAAAAAGAGGATATAGGATAAATAATTAGAGAGTTAAACGGGCCTTTTGGGGATAGAGGGACTTGAACCCTCACGATTTCTAAAGTCGACGGATTTTCCTCTTACTATAAATTTCATTGTTGTCGGTATTGACATGTAGAATGGGACTCTATCTTTATTCTCGTCCGATTAATCAGTTCTTCAAAAGATCTATCAGACTATGATGGAGTGAATGATTTGATCAATGAATATTCGATTCTTTCTTCAACTTGGAATCGATTCACATCTTTCATTTGTCATATAAATATGAAAAAATAGAGATTTGGGGTCTAATCAATTGAAATAGTATTTCAGTACGTATACGTATATATATGTTCATCCTTGATCCTTTCTTTTCTGGAATTTAGATGGAAGGATTCCTTTACTAACGAAACGAAATGTCGTCAACTCCATTTGTTAGAACAGCTTCCATTGAGTCTCTGCACCTATCCTTGTTTTATTCTCGCTTTCTGAACTCTTCTTGGTTTTCGGAAAACAGGATTTGGCTCAGGATTGCCCATTGTTAATTCCAGGGTTTCTCTGAATTTGAAAGTTCGCACTTGGTAGGTTTCCATACCAAGGCTCAATCCAATTAAGTCCGTAGCGTCTACCAATTTCGCCATATCCCCCTTTTTCTTTTTTTCTTTGAGATTAGAATCTCATTAGGATGCTTTTTTTTCATTTAAATTATGAGAATTATGCCGGAACTCTTGAATTCGTTAGATACCGATTCCTATACCGAAAAATGTTTCCTTCTATTTTGTTTTGAGTTATTTTCTATTTTATTTCATCTCTACCGGATACCCATATTTGGTCCAATCAGAAATGATTCTATCATTTCTGTATTCGCAATTCAATATACATGGATATATACCACATATATATATTTTATATGTCTCTCCTTCTAGCATTTTTCTCATGCAATTTGGAATACTCGAACGGTCGATTCTTTTTTTTCGTCTTAGTTTTAACCTTTTCGAATGAAAACAAGGGAATGTTTCATTATGATCGGAATTGGGCCTTTCTCTTTCTTTCATTTGTTTTTATTCTTATCTTTTTTCCTTAGAGCGGACAGATCCTATATAACATAACTAAAAATAACTAAAATATAACATAACTAAAGATAACTAAAATGGAAATTTCTTATTTTTTTGAGATTAAATAAAAAAGAAATCCATTTATTAATTTAGAATAGCGAGATCTAATCTAATGGCTATAAATAATCATTCTATTAATTTAGAATTAGACATTAATTTAGAAAAGAATTCGAGTTATTTCTATTCTATCTAATTATTTATATATCTAAATATTCCTAAATATTCTAAATATTCCTAAATATTCTAAATAGAAATTAGATATTTATATCGAATTTAGAATTACTTAAAAAAAATTTACTTTTAAAATAAAATTTTTTAGAATTCTATCTATACATTATTTAAATCTTAATGTATAAGAATATTGTAATGTAATATAATTACTGTAATCTAATTTTAAAATTTTTTTAATTAAATATATATTTATATTCTATATATTCTAATATTTATTAATTAATATACTAATATTTATTTATTTTTAATTAAATATATATTTATATTCTAATATTTATTAATTAATATACTAATATTTATTAATTAATATATATAATTAATAAGAATAATATATATAATTAAAATAATATATATAATTAATAAGAAATAGAATTCTTTTTTATTTCATTTTCAAATTTATATATTAAATATTTTTTAATTTTTTTTTATTCAAATTTATTCAATACGTATTATCGAAAATATAAATATATATAAAATAGAAATATATAATAAAATATAATATAGAATTATAATATAAATATATATTAGATAATATAAATATATATTAGAAAATATATATAATTAATATTCGATATATTAATTTCTATATATTAATATTATTTCTATATATTAATATTATATTTCTATATAATATTATATTTCTATATAATATTATATTTCTATATATTAATATATATATTAATTATATATATATATAAGTATATATATAAATAATAATATAAAATATATCTATTAGAAAATATAGAAAATATATATAATTAATATTTTATATACTATATATTATATACTATATATTATATATATAAATAATAATTTAATTATATAAATAATAATTTAATATAAATAATAATTTATATAAATAATAATTTGAATTCAAAAATGAAAAAAAGAAAATCTTACTATACTAATTCTATACTAATTAAGATGAAAATATTTATTATTGATAAACATATATTTGATAAATTATTCGATAAATAGATCGAAATATATTCTATTAATCGTTATCTTCAAATTGTTATGTTCCTTATTTCCTAGAATATCAAATATTTAATATAGAATATCAAATATTTAATAT